GGTGTAGTGCTTCTTCCCCTATGCCGCCTATTGGTATTAGTAGAGTAGACTGAATCTGTAATACAGAACAGAACCTATAGGTGTAACCTCTCGCTTAAGACTAGAATCGAAAATTGAAGCATCTGAGGCTGCATCAACCGAGGATACACGACAGAAGGAATTGTTCTATTCCCAAACTTCACCTTCAACAAGCGTAGGTTTATTTCAATAAAATTTGTCTTTTTATCCTGAAGCATGTACCTTTCTTGTAAGACCGAGAACGCTAAATAAAAAAAATCAAATCGCACCATCTCTGTAATAGGTAAATGCCTCTTTTTCCCCGGAAGTTGTCGGAATTATTCGTAATAAGATATTGGCTACAATTGAAAAGGTCTTATCAATAAAATTTCCATTTATCCGCGATCTAGGCATAGTTAACAATCCATTCGATAATTCTTCTCATTACCTCTCGTGGGAAAAGAATCCCACAAACAAAGGAATTGTACAGTACGAAATAACATAAAAACAGACTCATTCTAAAAAAAAAGATGTGGACCTTCCACTAAAGTTGTTTAAAGTTGTTCCTTTTTCACAGGAATCGATAGGAAATATTTGAATCCGATTGGATTTCACCCCAATCAAATGTATTAGTATACCAATGAGCAGAACTATTACTATTTGATTTCATCGAAGTTGAAGAATCAAGGAATTTTTCATACAGATTATATTATGAGAACTCGAGAAGTTTTAATCGGATTAAGATCCAAGGAGGAAAAAAATCGAATACGAATAATCATTCTATGATTAAAATAGAACAACCATCTATTTTGTGTGCATAGCGTGTATACACAATACAATCAAAATCTAAAAATACAAGGTTTAATTCATGTACATGTAACAGTAATAGATCCATGGGGTAAGGAGTTGTTGTTGAGAAATATTAAACTGGAAGGGGGTTTTTTAATTCCTATGGAAACATACATAGTAAGTATAAATATAACCACGTCTAAATATGATAATATTAAATTAAAAAATATAGATCCATCAGGTGATTCGTTCCAATTCAGTGTTTAATCTGGTACCGGTATAAATATAAGAATCAGAAAAAGACGTATCGTCGTCTTGACAAAACAAACACGAATAGATATACCTTTTCTTTTTCATTTTTTTTATTTGTTTTTAATGGTTTTTCACAATAAAAAAATATCCCTTTTTTATCTCCCGAACCCCGAAAGAAGATCTTTCTTTAATGAAAAATTTTCTATTTTGATATTTTATAATCGATTCGCCATACCTATACTGCAATACTATAAATGAAATGACTCGCTATTCACTCGTTTTCTGGGTCTTAATCATAAGATTTTGTAGGAGAGATGGCCGAGTGGTTTAAGGCGTAGCATTGGAACTGCTATGTAGGCTTTTGTTTACCGAGGGTTCGAATCCCTCTCTTTCCGTACCTTCACCTAATCTAATTTACGAACGTTACTGACCGCAATGTATCAAATACGAATGGATACTATTTTAAGTTAGACCTTTCTTTGATTTTGATATAGATTCGCTATTCCTAATTGCTGTAGTACAAAAAATACTTAAAAGAGTAGCCAAGGCATGAAAATTTCTACCGATCCACTTATGATACCTATAAATGGGAGAGGAAAAAATCCAGATCAAGTCTCTTATCTTATATCTTAAGTCAATTTACTTCGACGAAACGAAAAGGGGGGGCATCCGAACCCTTGTTCCTTGTTGTTTTAGTTAGGTTCAAGTCTGACGAGAATAATATTCTACGACTAGCAACTCATTGATTTTCAAACCAACCCACTTACTATCTATTATTTGATTGACTAATCCTTTATATTGGGATGAGTGAAGAGTCAAATGTTTTGGCAATTCCTCATGGGGGGATGAATCAAGATAATTTTGAATCAGAGCTCTGGATTTTTGTTCATCCCTTGTCGTAATAATATCTCGGGGTTTGCAGCGATAACTTGGTATATCCACTATACGACCATTAACTAAAATATGTCTATGGTTAACTAATTGTCGGGCTCCAGGAATGGTCGAAGCCATACCTAATCGAAAAAGTATATTATCCAAACGCATTTCAAGTAATTGTAGTAAAACCTGACCCGTTGAGCCTTTGGCTTTTCCAGCGATACGAACATATTTAAGCAATTGTCGTTCTGTCAGACCATAATGAAAACGCAATTTTTGTTTTTCTTCTAGACGAATACGATATTGAGATCTTTTGCCGGAACGCGATTGGTTTCGAAGATCACTTCCGGGTGTAGGCCTTTTATTAGTAAGTCCTGGTAAAGCCCCCAGACGGCGTATTTTTTTAAAACGAGGCCCTCGGTAACGAGACATAAATACTCCTTTCTTTTTTGTAAATTTCATTTTACAGAATAAACCTAAATTAAGAATGAACTAAACGATAAACGAAGCGGCATCCACTGAGTACTGTACTACAAAAAAGAATGAGATGAATTGTATCAATATCCAGACTTTTTTGTATATTTTATTTTGTCTATATAGTAAGAGTTTAGGGGATACTTTTCCTGATTTGTTCGGTAGAGATCTAATTGCTCCAATCAGTTTTTTATTCATAGTTGTAAGTTCTTACATCATAATAGATCAGTGACCAGAAGAGGGAGGAAGTCTTTTCAATATGATTTTAAGGAGACATTATTCATTGTGTAAAAATGTAAAAGTAAAAAAAAAAGTCGAACTAACGAAAGAAAAGCCGACTATCGGAATCGAACCGATGACCATCGCATTACAAATGCGATGCTCTAACCTCTGAGCTAAGCAGGCTTACATAACAACACAAAATTGTGTTGTCCATAGGAATTTCCTAAAATACTGGGATCCTAGTTAACTATTCACAATTCATTTCATAATGAATAGAGATATGCATATAGAAAGAATAGAATCCATAACCATAACATAATATTTTTATAAATAAAAAAAATTATATAGCATAACATATATATTATATAACAATATATTAGATTAGAGAACAATTTGAATTGACAATTATATAAAATAGAATTGAATTTGAAAATTCAAAATAGAATATCTATTTTTTTTTAGAAAAATAAGTTTATAAAAATAGATATTCTATTGATTAGGTATAGTACTTCACTTATAGTAAAATAATAATATTCTAATTATATTATAGTGGACAGTGGACAGGCCCTAAGGAAAAGATAAGGATACAATACAGATCAAAATGAGACATTCCTCTGATTTAATTTGAAAAGGTAGGGAATAAGATAAAAAAAAAGAATCGACCCTTCAAGTATTCAAAATATCGCGTAAAAATTGAGAGGAAAAGAGGCGTATATATGTGGTATATATCCATCCATATTGAATTGCGGATACATCAATGATAGAATCATTTCTGATTGGAACAAATGCCGGCCCTCTGATAGAAATGAAAGAATATAGACAAAAAATCACAAACAAATAGGAAGAGACCAATACAATTTTTCTATATAGGAATTCGTATCTAAAGAATTCGATGGCTCCAGCATAAATGAAAGAAAGAAGGGGATGGCATCCCAATGAGATCCTAAAAAAGGGGGATATGGCGAAATTGGTAGACGCTACGGACTTGATTGGATTGAGCCTTGGTATGGAAACCTACTAAGTGATAACTTTCAAATTCAGAGAAACCCTGGAATTAAAAATGGGCAATCCTGAGCCAAATCCTGTTTTCAGAAAAAGGGGTTCAGAAAGAAAAAGGGATAGGTGCAGAGACTCAATGGAAGCTGTTCTAACGAATAGGGTTGACTGCGTTGGTCGAGGAATCTTTCTATTAAAACTCCGGAAAGGATGAACCTATATACGTACGTATACGTACTGATCAAATCAGTCACTCTTATAGTCTGGTAGTTCTTTTGAAGAATTAACTAATTGGACGAGAGTAAAGATAGAGTCCCGTTCTACATGTCAATATCAATACCGACAACAATGAAATTTATAGTAAGAGGAAAATCCGTCGACTTTAGAAATCGTGAGGGTTCAAGTCCCTCTATCCCCAGATCGGTTTTCCTTCTTAACTATCCCCTTATCTCTTTTTTTCAGCGGTTAAAAATTATCTACGTTTCTCATTCACTCTACCACTCTACTCTTTCACATTCACAAACACAAAAAAATCGTCGGAGAAATGTTTCTCTCTTATCACATATATATACGGTATACGCTCAAATGAACATCTATGAGCAAGGAATTCCTATTTAAAACATTCACAGTCTATTTCGTTATTTTTAATTAAACTTAACTAAAAAAAGGATTATTTTTGAAGATCCAAAAAATTCCAGGGTCTGGGTAAGACTTTGTAATGCCTTTTTAGTCTATTTAATTGAATTTTTAATTGACATAGGCCCAAGCCCTTTAGTACTATTACTATAGTAGTATGGGAATGATGCATCGGGAAGAGTCGGGATAGCTCAGTTGGTAGAGCAGAGGACTGAAAATCCTCGTGTCACCAGTTCAAATCTGGTTCCTGACATGTGAGTAATATTATAATGTATACTCATATAATAGAAATTAATCGATATAGATCGGTATACATATTCGTTACGTTAATAAAAATATAGACCATGATACAGACTTATCCATTTTTGTCTCTAGCGATATACCCCTTTGGGTGTCTAAAGATATGCCCCCAATTTTTGTAAATGAGTAAAGAATAGAATATTCTATAATATATAGAATATATATAGGTAAAGAAAAAATGAGATTATGTTTCCTCTTCTTTTTTGTTTGTTCGTAGGGTGCTTCCTTTCATTCAAAAAGAATGTCAATACTTCATACATATCTGAAAAGTGAAGTTTTTTTAGTTGGTTGAAAACCAAAAAGTCTAGAAGAGTAAACCAGCGGGAATAGACAAAAATCATTTCAGATACAATACAAATAGAATCCAAAACCCTTTGCTTTCTTTGAATTTTTTTTTTTGCATTTTCTATTTCTTTATTCCCCTCTACGTTCTAGAACCCATCTAAATGATGTGCGCG